ATTGCCAAAAATGAACAATGTAATATTTCCATTTCTTTATTAAAAAAGAAGTTTCTTTTGAAGCCAAAAGGAATTTTCCTTGATACCTAACATAATGCATGAATGGATCCTTGAACAAGCGCAGGTTACTTTGAAAATCTTTAACAAAGACTTCTACAAGACGCTCTATTTTTCCATAGAAATTTATTCGTTCAAGAAAGATTCCAGAAGATGTTGATCGTAAATGAGAAGATTGTTTGCGGAGAAAGAAAAAAATGGATTCGTATTCATATACATGAGAATTATATAAGAAGAAGAAGAATCTTTGATTTCTTTTTGAAAAAGAAGAGCTAGTTTTCTTTAGGTTAATAAAAGTATTCCAATACTCGTGTAGAAAGAATCGTGATAAATGCAAAGAAGAGGCATCTTTTACCCAAAAACGAAGAGTTTGAACCAAGATTTCCGGATGGACGGGATGGGGTATTAGTATATCTAACACACAATTTAAATGTGAAAGATTGTCCTCTAAAAAAGGAAATATGGAATGAATTGATCGTAAATTCTGAGATTGGAATGTATTTTTCCGTTCTAGAGAAGATATTAGTCGTAGAGAAAAAGGTATTTCGACAATAAATGCAAATCCCTCAGATATTATTTGATAATACAAATTTTTGTTTCGCCCCAAAATTTGATTTTTGTTAGAATCATTAACAGAAATAAAAAAATGATTCTGTTGATACATTCGAGTAATTAAACGTTTCACAATTAGTAAACTATATTTCTTGTCATAACCTGAATTTTCTAAAAAAATTGATTGATTTAAATCATGATCGTGAGCAAGTGCATAAATATACTCTTGAAGTATAAGTGGATATTGAAAATCGGGTTGCTGAAATCTATCTAGCTGTAAATATCTTTGAAGTTCCTCCATTTAAAATTCTATTTGAACCAAAAGTAGAAGATTGGGAGGGTTATGAAATGATACATAGTGCGATACAGTCAAAACAAGGTATTATCTAAATATAGATACCTCGGAGACAGATAAACTTACCAACAGATTCTCTATCCTCTCTTTTTTCTATTTCATTAGTCTATGTTCATTAGACTATGTTATAGGATAACAAAACAAGATGGTTAAAAATCCTTTATTTTTTTTTTCAACCTAATCGCTCTTTTGATTTTGGAAAAATTTTTCTTTATCAACATACTGCTTCTTATACACACACATCTCCATTCTATATTAGGGAATGGCAATAATAATTAGGATTCATTAAATAAAAAAAATCGAGAATCTACTCACTCATGGGGGGAAAGCCTTTCCCGCATCAGGTACTAATATATTTTTAACATCTAATTAGATGGGGGATTGTTCAAATCAAGAACAAAAGCCCGTTACTTTTTCTTTCCCTATTCCCTATTTTTTATAATGATAATGAATTGAAATTGAAGCCCTAGAGCCCTATCCATTTATTAATTCGACCCAACTTCATTTTGTTCCTTCCAAGAATTCCAACAAGGTTTTAGCCCGACCAAAATCAAATATTCTCAGAACTATCCGTTGCTACGACCTGCTCTTTTTTCCATTCATTCCCTTTCAGGATCAGTCGTGGTCTTACAAACTTTACCGATGGTATGGACGAATCCTTCCCTTCATCCAAATGTGTAAAAGATCTTAGCCGCACTTAAAAGCCGAGTACTCTACCGTTGAGTTAGCAACCCCAAAATAAAAAATGTGTAGATACAATCAGAATAAAAAAAATATAGATAAATGCAAAATAGATAGGCCCCTCTTTTTTCTTTTTTATATTATATACTTTTTCAAAAGGACCCACCACTTGAAATGAAAGTAAAACCGAAACCTACGGGCCAGAAAGAAAAAGATCCACTTCATTTATCACGATGAATTATATTTGTTCGATACACTGTTGTCAATATAAATGTTGACAAAAAAAGAATACAATGGAAAAACGCAAAATAGAATTTTTCTAATTTTTTTTTTCAAATAGAATATTATTCAAATATTCTATTTGAACTTGTATTTAGGCTGGCACCATATATCTAATTCTAACCTACACAGATATAAAAAGTATAGACGGAGAAATCAATAATAAGTAAGAAGTGAAAAATATCGGATTTCTTTTATCCATAATGCATAATATATTCAATCTATCTAAGTGGAATAAGAAAACTTGATTCCTTTTTTGTTAATAAAGTTCCAATGAAACCGACCAATTGGAGGGAATGTCCACGTTTTTTTTATAGGAAAAAAGAAAGTTTTGTCGTTCTAAAACATAGGATTGGGTAGAAGTAATGATAAAATAAATCGATACGGACAGAGCGAGAGCGGAAAAAGGGGGGGTAACTTATATACCCCCCCCTAAATTTTTGTTTGTATTTCCTTAATTGAATTCCGTTTGATTAGGGAGAAGCTCCTTAAAAAGCCCGTTTTTCTTTAAAATATCCCGAACAGTTCCTGTAGGTTGAGCACCCCTTTCAAGGAAGTATAAAATAGCAGGAACGTTTAAATTTGTTTCATTCTTTATCGGATCATAAAAACCCACTTTCTGAAGATCTTTTCCTTCTCTTCGGGACCGAACATCAATTGCAATGATTCGATAGACGGGTCATTGGGATAGGTATAGATAAACAATACCCCCCCCGAGAAACGTATAGGAAGTTTTTTCCTCGTACGGCTCAAGATAAAATGATTTGGTTTGCAGTTTTGTCTGTGTATGGAATTCTAATAAATGACAAATGATTCCATAAAATCCTAAAATGAATTAGACTCTTATTTAATCCCATTCACCCTTTTCTTCTTCCTTCTTAAAAAATGAAACCATCCATTCGTACTCATAACTCAAGTTGGATAACTGTCAAATAGTTCAAAGAAAAATCTTTATTTATTGAGTAGTCTTTACCCCTTTTTATTTGTCTCGTTTCAAATCTATTTATATTCTTTCTTTAATCCGATTCCGTTATTGAGACAATTTAAAAGGTGTTTCCTTGTTCTAGGATCCTTTATCTTTGTTTTAAATCATTAGGTTTAGACATTACTTCGGTGTTTTTTAATCCTTTCAAAATGGCAGCAACATACCCTTTTTGTGATTTTTTTATCAAAGAATCCTGTGGACGACTGATTCCGAATGATACACTTTGTATCGAAAAGGTTTGATTAATTCCAACAAAATGTCCTTTAAAATTGGGAACTTGCCCGAAGCGGATTCTTTCTATTTTGATATCTAAGATATATTTACGAAGTTGTTCAATTTATTGATTGGCATTAACCCTAGACCCTTGCCCCGAAAAATGAATGAATACTTTCTTTTTTACTCGAGCTTCATCATGCACTATTTACATTACAACCCAACAAAAGGGAGGTTGCTGTGGAACAGAACAAATGATGTCGAGCGAAGAGCACCTTTTTTCCTATATAAAATGGTGGATGTAAGAATCCACAGCGGATCATGTCTTTCAAGTCGCACGTTGCTTTCTACCACACCGTTTCAAACGAAGTTTTACCATAACATTCCTCTAATTTAGTTAATTTAGTTTTAGTAAAGGGTATGGGATTGATTCAATTATGGAATCATGAATAGTCATTGGTTCAATTGGTGCATAGATATTGCAATTTATGCCCCTTTCTTCTCTATCTCTAATTTTTCTAGAAAACGAATAAAATTTTCAATTATCCTATGTCTCAACCATTACATATATTTTCTATTTTTCATTAGGTCCAAACAAAAATACCTAATTAATAATAGGGGGGGGCTCCCTTATTTACGTTACGGAATAGATTAAATATCTATTTGTCTATTTAACATTTGGATATTTGTTCAAAACATTTTTGAGATTGGATATGCTCTGGGACGGAAGGATTCGAACCTCCGAATAACGGGACCAAAACCTGTTGCCTTACCACTTGGCCACGCCCCATTTCTATTCAAGACTAATAATACAATTATAAATTATATTAAATATTATTAGTATTGGTTGTTTGTCAACTGCAGTCCAAATATCTATAGAATAGATTCCTGTGCTTTTGCTAAGTGTAGATAGAGAACTTAACTGAATTTATTGATCATTATATATAATTCAATTAAGATATTGTATGAAAATATGATTTCTTCTATTTCTCATTGAGAATGAGAAGATTTTTGATTGGGTGGGTTTAAAGAAGGATTTTTTTGTCTACCTTACTGACTTTCTTTTTCCTTATATCCACAATTCAATCAAAATGCAATTATCTGCAAGAACAAAATGTCTGTTATGCTAAATATCTTTAGTTTGATCTGTCTTAATTCTGCCCTTTATTCGAGTAGTTTTTTCTTAGGCAAATTGCCCGAGGCCTATGCTTTTTTGAACCCAATCGTAGATTTTATGCCAGTCATACCCTTGTTTTTTTTTCTCTTAGCCTTTGTTTGGCAAGCTGCTGTAAGTTTTCGATAAGATCTTTAATAAAATCCTAGAAAATTCATGATTTATTAGAGAAAAGTCGAATAAGATTAGATTAAGATTAGATCCGTTTTACAGTATGAACTCTTGATTCAAACATAGAAATTCTTGGATAGCCGCAATAAATCCGAGTTACTTCATTTTTTTACCCCTGAATTTCTATTTAAAAACCGATTTTAGGGTTCTCTCCAACAAACAATATTTAATTGTTGAGATGCAAATCTGGAAATTTTTTTTATTTCTAGAAAAGCCTCATTTATTGGTATCAAAATAGGATATGTGGTAAAAATGGAGGATCTATTCTCTTTTTTTTTTCCGAAAATTTATCTTGGAGATTGTGTAATGCTTACTCTTAAACTTTTCGTTTACACAGTAGTAATATTTTTTGTTTCTCTCTTTATCTTTGGATTCCTATCGAATGATCCGGGACGTAATCCTGGGCGTGAAGAATAAAATTAAAAATTTTTCTTTTTAAATTTTATTTTATTAGATTAGGATTTTAGCTATTCCACATGTTTCACTAAGAACAAAGAATTTACGAAATTTGAGAAAATAAAGCCATCAACGGA